TTCAATCAGGATTTGCTTCATCCTACACGTACATGTCATGGTCATCCTGCTTTTCTATGTTATATAGCCCTATATGTAACTATTGAGGATCAAGATATTCTACATAATGTGACTATTCCACCAAAAAGTTTTCTTTTAGTTCAAAATGATCAATATGTAGAATCAGAACAAGTGATTGCGGAGATTCGCGCGGGAACATCCACCTTGAATTTGAAAGATAGGGTTCGAAAACATATTTATTCTGACTCAGAGGGAGAAATGCATTGGAGTACCGCGGTGTACCATGCACCCGACTATACATATGGTAATGTTCATCTCTTACCAAAAACAAGTCATTTATGGATAGTATCGGGGGTTCCGTACAGATCCAGTATGCTCTCTGTTTCACTCCACAAGGATCAGGATCAAATGAATGTTCATTCTCTTTCTGCTGAAGGAAAATCCATTTCTAATTCTAATCTATTAGTTCCTAATGATCAAGCAAGATATAACACATTTTTGAGTTCAGAGCCCTTTGGTAAACACGGGGAGAGGATTCTTGATTATTTAGGACCTGGTCGAATCATACCCAACGGTCCTTGTAATCTCACATATACTGCCATTCTCCACGGGAATTCTGATTTCTTTTTCTTGTCAAAGAGGAGAAGAAATCGATTCATCATTCCATTCCAATATAATCAAGGACAAGAAAAAGAACTAATAACCCCCTCGGGTCTCTCGATTGAAATACCTATAAATGGGATTTTCCATAGAAATAGTATTCTTGCTTATTTCGACGATCCCCGATACAGAAGAAAGAGTTCGGGAATTACTAAATATGGGACTATCGAGGCGCGTTCGAGCGTAAAGAAAGAAGATTTGATTGAGTATCGAAGAATGCCAAAATACCAAACGAAAATAGATCAAATTTTTTGCATTCCCGAGGAAGTGCATATTTTACCCGGATCGTCTTCCGTAATGGTACGAAATAATAGTATTATTGGGGTAGATACAGAAATCACTTTCAAAACAAGAAGCCGAGTAGGCGGATTGGTCCAAGTAGAGAAAAAAACAAAAAAGATTGAACTGAAAATATTTTCTGGAGATATTTATTTTCCCGGAGAGACAGATAAGATCTCCTGGCAGAGCGGTATCTTGATACCACCCGGAAGGGAAAAAAAAAATTCAAAGGAATCAAAAAAAGTGAAAAATTGGAGCTATGTCGAACGGATTGCCCCTGCTAAGAAAAGGTATTTTGTTTTAGTTCGACCCGTAGTTAGGTATGAAATCGCGGATGGGATAAATTTCGCAACGCTTTTCCCTCAGGATCCGTTGCAGGAAAGGGATAATGTGCAACTTCGAGTTGTCAATTATATCCTTTGTGGAAATGGCAAACCAATTCGAGGAATTTCTCATACAAATATTCAATTAGTTCGAACTTGTTTAGTATTGAATTGGTGCCAAGAAAAAAAGGGTTCTTCTATGGAGGAGATTCATGCTTCCTTTGTTGAAATAAGGGTAAATGATCTGATTCAAGATTTCATCAGAATGGACTTAGTGAAATCCCCTATTTCGTATACCAGAAAAAGGAATGCTCCGGCAGAGTCCGAGTTGATCCTGGTTAATGGAGCAGATCGCACCAATCCTTTTTATTCCAAGGCAAGGATTCAACAATTGCTTACCCAACAGCAAGGAACTATTCGTACGTTGTTGAATCGAAATAAGGAATGTAAATCTTTGATAATTTTGTCATCATCTAATTGTTTTCGAATAGGCCCATTCGACGATTTCAAATATAAGAATCTAACAAAAAAATCAAATACAAATAAAGGGGATTCCGTACTTCCAATTAGGAATTCATTTGGTCCCTTAGGGGTTGTCCCTAAAATTGCGAATTTTTATTCATTTTACTATTTAATAACTCATAATCAGATCTTGATAAATAAATATTTGCTACTTGACAATCTAAAAGCGGATTTTCAAATACTTCAATATTTTTTAATGGATGAAAATGGGAGAATTTATAATCCTGATCCATGCAGTAACAGGATTTGGAATCCATTCAATTCGAATTGGTATTGTCTCCATCACGATTATTGTGACGAAAGATCAACAATAATTAGCCTTGGACAGTTTTTTTGTGAAAATCTATCTATATCTCAATATGGGACGCCTCTAAAATCTGGCCAGGTTCTGATTATTCATGTTGACTTTTTAGTAATAAGATCTGCTAAGCCCTATTTGGCTATTCCGGGAGCAACCGTTCATGGTCATTATGGAGAAATAATGTACGGAGGAGATCCTTTACTTACATTTCTATATGAAAAATCAAGATCTAGTGATATAACGCAGGGTCTTCCAAAAGTAGAACAAGTCTTAGAAGCGCGTTCGGTTGATTCAATATCAATGAACTTAGAAAAGAGGGTTGAGGGTTGGAACGAATCTATAACAAGAATTCTTGGGATTCCTTGGGGATTCTTGATTGGCGCTGAGCTAACCATATCGCAAAGTCGGATTTCTTTGGTTAATAAGATTCAAAGGGTTTATCGATCCCAGGGAGTGCAGATCCATAATAGGCATATAGAAATTATTGTACGTCAAATAACATCAAAAGTGTTGGTTTCAGAAGAGGGAATGTCTAATGTTTTTTCACCTGGCGAGCTAATTGGGTTGTTGCGTGCGGAACGAACAGGGCGTGCGTTGGAAGAAGCGGCCTGTTATCGAGCCGTCTTTTTGGGAATAACGAGGGCGTCTCTGAATACTCAAAGTTTCATATCCGAAGCGAGTTTTCAAGAAACTGCTCGAGTTTTAGCAAAGGCGGCTCTACGAGGTCGTATCGATTGGTTGAAGGGTCTGAAAGAAAATGTTGTTCTGGGGGGTATGATACCGGTTGGTACCGGATTCAAAGGATTAGTGCACCCTTCCAGCCAACACGGCGACATTTCGTTGGAAACGAAAACTAAGAATCTATTCGAAGGGGGTATGAGAGATATTTTGTTCTACCACAAATATTTTTTTTCTTCTTGTATTCCAATTCCAAAGAATTTTCATGAGATAGATATATCAGAACAATAATTGACAGAATTTATTGATTCCTAAGAAGGGATTCATCCTTTTCATTTCACTTTCACTACCTACTCTTCTTATAAAAAAGAACTAAGGAATAGAAAGGAAGTCATCGCTCGGATCGTGTATCCATGTTAAATCTCCGGTAGAAGGTTCCTTCGGAACAATTTTTTATTTCAGGGTACCTCGTCTCTTAAACAAAAAGAGAAAGTGTGGGGAGAAATGACAAGAAGATATTGGAACATCCAATTAGAAGAGATGATCAAAGCAGGAGTGCATTTTGGTCATGGTACTAAGAAATGGAATCCTAGAATGGCACCTTACATATTGACAAAACGTAAGGGTAGGCATATTACCAATCTTACGAGAACTGCTCGTTTTTTATCAGAAGCTTGTGATTTACTTTTTGATGCATCAAGTAGGAGAAAACAATTCTTACTAGTTGGTACCAAAATCATAGCAACTGATTTAGTAGCATCGGCTGCAATAAGGGCGCGATGTCATTATGTTAATAAAAAATGGCTCGGTGGTATGTCAACGAATTGGTCCACTACGAAAACGAGACTTCAAAAGTTCAGGGACCTGAGAGCGGAACAAAAGAGGGGAAGATTCAACCGTCTTCCTAAAAGAGATGCAGCAATGTTGAAGAGACAATTATCTCACTTGCAAAGATATCTGGGTGGCATCAAATATATGACGGGGGTGCCTGATATTGTAATTATCCTTGATCAGCACGAAGAATATACCGCTCTTCGAGAATGTATCACTTTGGGAATTCCAACAATTTGTTTAATCGATACAAATTGTGACCCGGATCTCGCAGATCTTTCGATTCCCGCCAATGATGACGCTAGGGCGTCAATCCGATTCATTCTTAAAAAACTCATATCTGCAATTTGTGAGGGCCGTTCTAGCTATATAAGAAATTGTTGATTAATAATAAGATAAGTCAATTACTTCAGGAACTCCATGGATTTATCGAATTGGTTACAATTTCTGAATATAACAAAAGAGAAAAAAAGCGCCGGGAATAGTCTGTAATTACTGGGTATCCGAAATATATAAGTGGGTGAGTCGAGAAAGAGATGGTTGAATCAAAATAATGGCTTTTTAAGTTCTATTTCTGTAAGAGGTCAATATGAATCTTCTACCATCTTCCGTCAACACACTAAAAGGGCTATATGATATATCCGGTGTCGAAGTAGGCCAGCATTTTTATTGGCAAATAGGGGGTTTCCAAGTACATGCCCAAGTACTTATCACTTCTTGGTTCGTAATGGCTATCTTACTAAGTTCCGCCACTATAGCCGTTCGAAATCCGCAAACCATTCCTACCGACGGTCAGAATTTCTTCGAATATGTCCTTGAATTCGTTCGAGACTTGAGTAAAACCCAAATTGGAGAAGAATATGGTCCTTGGGTTCCCTTTATTGGAACTATGTTCTTATTTATTTTTGTTTCTAACTGGTCGGGGGCTCTTTTACCTTGGAAAATCATACAATTACCTCATGGGGAGTTAGCCGCGCCCACCAATGATATAAATACTACGGTTGCTTTAGCTTTACCTACGTCAGTGGCATACTTCTATGCGGGTCTTACAAAAAAGGGATTGGGTTATTTTGCTAAATACATTCAACCCACTCCAATCCTTTTACCTATTAACATCCTAGAAGATTTCACAAAACCCTTATCGCTGAGTTTTCGACTTTTTGGGAATATATTGGCCGATGAATTGGTAGTTGTTGTTCTTGTTTCTTTAGTACCTTCAGTGGTTCCTATACCTGTCATGTTCCTTGGATTATTTACAAGTGGTATTCAAGCTCTTATTTTTGCAACTTTAGCCGCGGCTTATATAGGAGAATCCATGGAGGGTCATCATTGACTAGCTTTGCTTTTTTTTTTTTTTACGTTATCGCAATGCAATGTACGGATAATATATACAAATAGAATAGAGTATATACGATCTAGAATAGTAGTCAAAAAAGGCAAAAAGATTATTTATTATTATTGATATAGTAAAAATAGTAAAAAAGGGAAAGGGATCTCAAAGAGTTTTTTCCTAGGATTCCCTTTTTTTTGACCGATTTCTGTCATATCCCTTCCAATGAATATTCTATTTTGATTTGTTCAGTCAATCACACTATGACGATTTATTATTTGTATTTTGTATTAAGAAGTCTTATCTTATCTTATCTAGTCCCGGCATGCTATTCTATTAAACAAAAAACGCGGTTTTACAGTCCCACTTCCTTTGAGTTTCAACGATTGGTCAAAATTCAAATGAATTGCGTGCAATTAGATATCAAATCTTTCTATTCTAGGGAATGATTCATACAAATGAATTTGTCTCTTTTTTCTTTGTAGTCATGCGGGATAATGATAAAGAAAAGTAAACGAATATGAACTTCATAAAAATAGGTTAGGGGGTCGAACTAAGTATATGGAATGGCTATAAACCAACTCTTATCTATCTTTAGAAAAAGGATAAAATCTCGTGGCCCGTGGAATAGAAGATCGAAATCTTTGGTTTACGTTATGGAAGAAACACGTGTATATGGGATAGTAGATAGTGACTAGTTATCTATATGAACGACCTATATCTCTTTTGTCCTTCCCCACACCATACCATGAATTTCGATGGGGATTCCAATAGAATAGAAAGTCCCTCTTTTTCGTTTGGGCCGAATGAATAAACAGACGAAAGCAGGCATATCGAATCAAAGAGAAAGGATGAAGAAATGAAAGAGGGCTTTCGGAATAAAGAAATGGAAGACCCAGAACCCTATGAATTGATAAAAAAACTCCACGGATAGGAATGAAAAATGAGATATCCAAGTTGTTCTGACGATTCCATATTCTCATTACTTGAATTTTCACTCATAGGTCTTAGTTATTTCGACCGGCTCGATCTTACTTTAGGAGTGGAAGGAAGAATAAGTCATAATTCAATGGTTTATTGTATCATTAACCATTTCTTTCTTTTTTGCAAGGAACTTACCATGAATCCACTGATTGCTGCCGCTTCCGTTATTGCTGCTGGATTGGCCGTAGGGCTGGCTTCTATTGGACCTGGAGTTGGTCAAGGTACTGCTGCGGGACAAGCCGTCGAAGGTATCGCGAGACAACCCGAAGCAGAGGGTAAAATACGAGGTACTTTATTGCTCAGCCTGGCTTTTATGGAAGCTTTAACAATTTATGGACTGGTCGTGGCATTAGCACTTTTATTTGCAAATCCTTTTGTTTAGTTTCATCCTCGAAATAGAAATGGGAAATTCTTTTCTTTTTTTTTTATCTCAGTCTTGGGTCTTGTCGCTTGCTTTTTCGAATTTTATCAAAATTGAACTCCTACAATTCATACCTTTCAATTATTCGTTGAGACAATACTCCGGGAAGGACTTATTTGAGGATGAGGAATTCAATTAGCGGATTCACTCGCCTTCTCCCCTTCTTAGTCCAAAGGAAACTCCTTTTTTTGTTTTTAGGAAGTGCTGCTACAAATGAGGCATTTCGCAATGGACATAAGGCCTGGGACCTAATACTAAGCAAATTCAGTATTTTCTTATTGGGTTGGGAACTTGAATTGAAATAAGAAAGAAATAGGAATTTCCAGAATTCCTATATTCTATATTGAATACTGATAAATGAAATCGAAATAAGTCAATAAAAAAATCAAATAAACAAAAAAAAATGGGGGGCAAAGTACTATAAGCTCTGGTCAAGTAGTACTATCTATAAGAGGAGATCATATGAAAAATGTAACCGATTCTTTCGTTTCCTTGGGTCACTGGTCATCCGCCGGGAGTTTCGGATTTAATACCGATATTTTAGCAACAAATCCAATAAATCTCAGTCTAGTACTTGGCGTATTGATCTTTTTTGGAAAGGGAGTGTGTGCGAGTTGTTTATTTCAATACAAGGCTGGATTCAACCAGCTACACTTTTTTTTTTTCTTTAGAACTTGAAAATAAAGGTGTACTATCTGGCGAATTACTTCTGAATTAATTCGTAAATCATATGTACGAACCATAGCATTTCGTGACTCATTGGGAAATCGACTTTGATTCTCTATCAACCAATAATGTGGGATCCTTAAGATGGTTAAAACTCAATTGTTTGAAGTCCAGGCGCAACATTGGTATTCTTTCTACCACTATATTAGTTTAGTATAGTGATGCTTTCAAAATAAATAGTTGCAATTTATCCGATTCCGATATAGAACACTCATATCGATATAAAGGGTTTGAACCATTTACTGGAAAGGGGGCACCCCTGTCCTTTTTTTACCCAATGCTGAATTGACAACCTGTACATAAAATAAGAGGAATTTTTGGATTTGGAGAAAAAAAGAAACAACCTTGCTGAGAATTACAGATTTTTTTCTGGTCGGTAGAGTCCTCCAAAAATCCTGGTCTTGGATCAACGATTCGTTTCTATATTATATTGTGGAATACAAGG